ATGCGTTGACTTTTTTCGACAAACCATAAAGATATTGGAACTTTGTACATCTTTTTAGGTATATGATGTGGATTAGTGGGTACAGGGCTAAGACTCCTAATTCGTTTTGAATTAGGAACGGCCGGAGCATTTTTAGGTGACGATCACTTTTATAATGTGATTGTTACGGCTCACGCTTTTGTAATAATTTTTTTTATAGTAATACCATTAATAATTGGAGGGTTTGGAAACTGGATAGTCCCATTATTGATTGGGGCCCCAGATATAAGATTTCCTCGGATAAATAATATAAGTTTTTGGTTACTTCCCCCTTCTTTTATTTTATTATTGTGTTCTACCTTAATAGAAGGAGGAGCCGGGACGGGTTGAACTGTATATCCGCCTCTTTCTGGGCCTGTTGCCCACGGGGGAACATCAGTAGATCTAGCAATTTTTTCGCTCCACCTAGCTGGTGCTTCTTCTCTTTTAGGGGCAATTAATTTTATTACTACAATTTTCAATATGCGTTCTACGGCAATAACAATAGAACGTTTAAGATTGTTTGTATGATCGGTATTGGTAACTGCTTTTCTTTTACTCTTATCACTTCCTGTATTGGCAGGGGCAATTACTATGCTTTTAACAGACCGAAATTTCAATACTAGGTTTTTTGATCCTGCAGGAGGTGGTGACCCTATTTTATACCAACATCTCTTTTGATTTTTTGGTCATCCCGAAGTATACATTCTTATTCTTCCTGGATTTGGAATAATTTCTCATATTCTTAGTAATTTTACTTTAAAACCAGCCTTCGGAACTTTAGGAATAATTTATGCCATAATTTCAATTGGTATTTTAGGATTCATTGTATGAGCTCATCATATATTTACAGTAGGAATGGATGTAGATACTCGTGCTTATTTTACTGCAGCTACTATGGTAATTGCGGTTCCTACAGGAATTAAGGTATTTAGATGGTTAATAACTCTTTACGGAAGCCGTAGTCCTTTTGATGCCTCTATATATTGGGTATTAGGATTTATTTTCTTATTTACTTTAGGGGGTTTAACTGGAATCGTGCTTTCAAACTCCTCGTTAGATATTGTTCTGCATGATACTTATTATGTAGTGGCTCATTTTCACTATGTCTTATCCATAGGAGCTGTGTTTGCCATTTTTGGAGGATTTGTGTATTGGTTCCCATTAATAACAGGTTTAACGTTGCATGAACGATGGGCTAAATCACATTTTTTGGTAATGTTCTGTGCAGTAAATTTAACCTTTTTTCCTCAACACTTTTTAGGGTTAGCAGGTATACCACGTCGATACTCAGATTATCCTGATGCTTACTTTAAGTGAAATCAGGTATCGTCCTTTGGGTCTTTATTTTCAATTTTCGCGGTATTAATATTTATTTTTATTTTATGGGAAGCATTAGTTAGACAACGGGGTGTGTTGTTCACAAAAGCTCCTTCAATTTCCCGAGAATGAGAAGAAGTTCTTCCTCTTGATTTTCACAGTAATACTGAGTGTTCAGTAACAGCTAGAAATTAGAACTAAATGTAAGAGAAGTATAATTTTTACGTTTCAGTTACATTGAAAAAATTCTTAGTTTAAGACTCTTATATTTTAAAAAGATGTTATGATAGAAAACATTTTAAATATAGTACATACTTGGAACTTTAAAAGATTAATTGTTCCGTAGTTCTTACCTTTGGTATAATGGCTATACAAAAATTAAAATTGAATTATAATTCCCGAACTAAGAAGAACTATTTGATAACTTGTTTTAGCATATAAAAGTTATGTGGAAATATGGCTTATAGATTATCAAATAGGAGCGAAAAACTTTCAATTCTTAAGATATCTGGAAATTTCAGAAAAGCATGTAGTGCTGAAAAATTAAACATAAAGCTATGAGGTTTTTTGTAAACAAAAACTTAAATAATTCTTCCAATTCTTTATAATTAATCTTAAAGAGATTTTATTATTTTAAATTATTGTTCTTTTTAGTATTTTGTATATTATGAAATTATTCCAAATTACTTATTTTTGGAGAAGATAATGTGTAGATGAGTAGTAAATTAAGATATTTTTTTAAGCTTATAAAAAAATTTTAAATCTTTTCTTTAAACTAGTTAAAAGGAACTCGGCAAATATAAGCTTCGACTGTTTAACAAAAACATAGCCTTTGGAAAGGATTAAAGGTTATACCTGCCCAATGTTATATTAATGGCCGCGGTACTTTGACCGTGCTAAGGTAGCACAATCAATTGGCCCTTAATTAGGGTCAGGTATGAATGGAGTTACGGGGCTTAGCTGTCTCTAGACTATTTAATTGAAGTTGCTATATAGGTGAAAAAGCCTGTATTAAGAAAAAAGACGAGAAGACCCTTAGAGTTTTACTTAAAAAAGAGTTATTTCTTCACTAGTTTTGTTGGGGCAACATAGGAGAAGAACTAAACCTCCTAAAGGATATAAACCGATGTTTTTAAATGTGAATAAACTACCTTAGGGATAACAGCATAATTTTAAAAATAAGTTTGTGACCTCGATGTTGGACTAGGAAACTTAAGGGCTAGCCGCCTTTTGGTAAGGTTCTGTTCGAACTATAATTCCTACATGATCTGAGTTCAGACCGGCGTGAGCCAGGTCAGATTCTATCTTTTTACTTAAAAATTTAGTACGAAAGGACCAGTTTTTAATATGTTTCATATAACTTGGCTTGGCAGAGAAATGCAATTGATTTAGGTTCAATCTATAATATTAAGATATTAGTCGGTTTTGTACTTTATTTAGAAGATTTGGTTTGCAACTAAGAAGAAGATTTTATATCTCAAAACCACATGTTCAAAAAGAGTTTGGAAGAACACTAACTTTGGGAGTTAGAGGATAGTATGTATTACTATTTTTGAATTGTTTTTAATTTCTTGGTTCTGTATGTCGCTCTTTTTTTGTTTTCCTTTATTTAAAAACCCTATTAGTCTGGCTGCTATAGTAGTTGGTATTAGATTATTTTTGGTTAGTATAATATCTCTTTATTCTAGGTTCTGATTCTCTTATGTTCTTTTTTTAGTTTATGTGGGAGGATTACTAGTAATATTTATTTATATTTGTCTTGTAAGGAGAAACTATCCTTTCAAATTTAGGGTTAATGGTTTTATTTGTGCGTTGGTAGTCTCTTTTATTGGGAGAATTTTTAGAAGAAACGTTTTAGTAGGGAATTTCTTAGGTTTTAGGGCTTGGACAAATGGAAGAAGTCTATTAGAAAAAAGAAATATTTCTATTTTTCTATTTTTAGCTGTATTATTACTAACTATATTACTAGTAGTAGTTCGAATTTCTGGAGCAGGTTGTTTTAGGGTAGGTGATAATGAAAAGAGTTAAAAGTCTAAAATTTTCCTTATTATTATTTAGGTATTGTTTCGTTATGCTTGTTAGTGCGTATGGTTTAATGAAGTTAAACAGGAGCACTATCCTTGAATTTAGATTATTTAATCTTTCTTCTTCTAATTTCTCTTTTATACTAATTCTTGACAAAGTGAGAATTAGTTTTAGTATAGTTGTTACTTTGATTTCTGGGAGTGTTTTTATATTCTCACATAAATATATAGAAGAGGATCCTTTTTCGAGTCGGTTTATTTGAATTCTGTTATCGTTTGTTGTGTCTATAAATTTACTTATTTTTTCTGGTTCAATTTTTTTCTTACTTCTTGGATGAGATGGGTTAGGTATTACTTCATTTGCTTTAATTATTTATTATGAAAGAAAAGAATCCCAGATGGCAGGTTTCCAAACTTTAATAATTAATCGTATTGGAGATGTTATCATTGTTTTAACTATATTTTTATTTATAAGAGAAGGACAGTTTAGCTTTTTTTCAATAACTGATAAAATATTTTATTCTTCTAGTGTTATTATACTATTGTGTACAGCTGCCTTAACAAAAAGGGCTCAAGTTCCATTTAGATCCTGGTTACCGGCAGCTATAGCTGCCCCTACCCCTGTAAGTGCATTAGTTCATTCTTCAACTTTAGTAACTGCTGGTATTTTTTTAATTATTCGTTTAAGGTTTAGGCTTAATTTAAATCAGAGAATCTGCTCTCTTTTATTGTTATGTGGGTCAGTAACTTGTTTATTAGGCGGGTGGGCAGCTACTTATGAAAATGATATTAAAAAAATTATTGCTTTGTCAACGTTAAGACAATTAGGTGTAATAGTTTTTAGACTTGGGATAAACTTCCCTTCTTTAGCTTTATTTCATTTATATACTCATGCTTTGTTCAAGGCCTTATTATTTTTGGCTGCAGGTCACATTCTTATAGTAACTTTTGGGGTTCAAGATATTCGTATAATAGGAGGGGTTGGTATTATAATGCCGACTACTTGTGTAATGTTTAACATCAGCAGACTCTGTTTGGTAGGTGCTCCTTTTATAAGAGCTTTTTACTCAAAGCATATGATTTTGGAGAAAATATTTATAAACCCTATTAATCTATTTAGGGTAGTTACAATAATAATTGCAACAATGTTTACGGCTAAATATGTTGTACGTACTTTAAAAGCAGTTTCTTGAGATAAAACAGGCATTTCTCTTCTAATAAGTTGCTCAAATATTTATACCACATTTCCTGTTTTTCTCCTTTCTTTAGGGGCAATTACAGGTGGGAAGTTAATTTTAAGGTTAGAGATCTCAAGGTTTGAAATAGCTTTTTTACCTAGAATGGAAAGGTCCCTAATCAATTTTGTTACTATTGGAGGAATTATTTATGGTATTGTAGAAAATGGTCAAAGTAAAAAAAGATTTTTATTATCAACATTATTTTTTTTAACTCCTTTAGTTTACGGGTCTACAAAGCCTTTTAGTTCTTGAATAAGAAAAATAAAGTACTTAGATAATGGATGGATTGAGCCTTATTATACTATAAAGAAAAGTCTTTTTTGGTCTGGGTCATACTTTACACAAGAAGGAAATTGACCAGATTCCCGATTAATCTTATCGTCCTTTTTTTCTGTAATAATTATTTTAAGTGGTTTATTACTTAGTGTCTAGAATTTTAACTTGTTTATGTGTTTTATTAGCAGTAGCTTTTTTTACCCTTTTGGAACGGAAAGTTTTAGGTTATGTTCAATTACGAAAAGGTCCCAATAAAGTTGGGATTTGAGGTATTATTCAACCTTTTGCTGATGCAATTAAGCTTTTTACCAAAGAAAAAATTATACCATATGGAAGTAATCAATATATATTTCTATTTGCTCCTTTTCTTAGATTAATTCTTGGTTTAAGTTTATGACATTTATACCCAAGTTCTTGAAGTAATAATTTTGTTGCTTGAGGCTTATTGCTATTCTTTTGTATTACCTCATTAAATGTATATGGTACTATACTGGCTGGATGAGCTTCAAACTCAAAATATGCTTTTTTAGGGGCTTTACGGGCTTCTGCCCAAACGATTTCTTACGAAGTAAGGATACTGTTATTACTATTATTTAGAGCTTTCATATTATGTTCTTGTTCATGAGACGAGGTAAAAAAACTAGGTTTCCCGGTAATATTCTTATTAATTCCAATAGTGGCAGTCTGGTTTACTAGGACTGTGGCAGAAACTAACCGAGCTCCTTTTGATTTTGCAGAAGGTGAGTCTGAGTTAGTGTCAGGTTTTAACGTCGAGTTTGGTGGAGGAGTTTTTGCTATATTATTTCTAGCAGAATACGCAAGAATTCTCTTTATATCAATAACAACAACAGTTTGATTTTTTTCGTCAAAAATTTTGCCCAATTTAATATTTTCTTTGGAGATTTTAGCTGTAGTAATTCTATTTCTATTGGTTCGAGGAGCTTATCCTCGTTTTCGATATGATCTATTAATAATATTATGTTGAAAATCTTTTTTACCTTTTTCTCTGTGTGCTCTTTGTTTGGTTTCTTTAGCAACTTTGATTTAAACAATTTTGGTGGCTGAATCTAGGCGATAAATTGTAAATTTATTTATGACTGTAGTGTCCCACCCGAAAAGAGCTATAGGTTAAGAAAACCAGTGGCCTTCAAAGCCAAAAATGAATTACTCTAGCTTTGGTGTTTTTAATAAAAGTTTCTTGGTTAGGGGTAGGAGTAGCATTCTTCACTTTTGCTAAGTTAAATATGCATATTCTTATTTTATTAATTAGATTAGAAGCTTTAATATTAAGTCTCTTGATTTTTTTGTTTAGGTTTTCTCTTGTATACGGGACTGGGGTTTATTTCTTTCTTGTTCTCTTAACTTTGGCGGCCTGTGAGGCCGCCTTGGGGCTAGGATTACTAGTTAGGATCTTACGTATTCGGGGGAATGATCAAGTGATATCAATAACTTCACTAAAATTTTATGCATAAATCACGTTTAGCGGAACCTTTACTAGGGCTCCCGAGACCAATAAGGTTTTCCATTTGATGAAATGGAGGGTCAATCTTGGGTTTGTTACTAGGTTTACAAATTTTGACCGGATTATTTTTATCTATACATTACACAGCAGATATAACAAATACTTTTGCTTCAGTAATCCATATTATACGTGATGTTCCAGCCGGTTGGCTATTTCGGAATCTTCACGCTAATGGGGCTTCTTTATTTTTTCTTTTTTTATATATACACATAGGTCGTGGATTATATTATCAAAGTTACATTACACAACCTCATACATGAATAGTAGGGGTTACTATTTTTCTTGCAAGCGGTGGAACCGCATTTTTAGGTTACGTATTACCTTGAGGACAAATGTCTCTCTGAGGTGCTACAGTAATTACTAATCTTGTATCTGCTGTTCCTTATCTTGGAAGATATATCGTTGAATGAATTTGAGGAGGGTTTTCGGTTGGTCAGTCTACCCTTAATCGGTTTTATTCTCTTCATTTTATTTTGCCTTTCTTAGTAGGTGCCCTTAGAGGATTACATATTCTTTTTTTACATGAGAAAGGGTCTACTAACCCTTTAGGAGAAATAAACCATGTAAGAAAAGTTCCTTTTCATCCTTATTATACTTGAAAAGACATTGTTGGGTTTGTAATTGTGTTAGCAATACTAGTTCTTTTAGGGTTTTTCTTTCCTACTCTTTTGGGGGATCCTGAAAATTTTAACCACGCGAGCCCTATAGTTACTCCGGTTCATATTCAACCTGAATGATATTTCTTGTTTGCTTATGCTATTTTACGGTCAATTCCTAGAAAACTAGGAGGAGTAGTCGCATTAGTAGCTTCTATAACAATTTTATATTTTCTACCTTTAAGGGCTCTATACGGAAAAATTGTGCCAGCATCTTTTACACCTCCCTATCAAGTTTGTTTTTGGGTCTTAGTAGTTTCATTTTTACTATTAACATGGCTAGGAGCTTGTCCGATTGAAGAGCCTTATGCTACTTTAGCTATTCCTATTAGAATTATATATTTTCTATCGTTTGTTCTGTTAACAGGAATACCAGCCATTTGAAGAAAACTATTAGAATTTTAGTTTAGTTTTAAATAAAAACAATAGCTTGTCGAGCTTTAAATACAAAATTAAACTTTGTAACTAAAAAACAAATAGCTTAAAATTTAAAGCACTACACTGAAGCTGTAATTATAGGTTATACACCTTTTGTTTGTATGAGATTTTGAGGACAACTCAGATTAATTGATGCTGCTTCTCCTTTGCAAAGTGAAATATTTTTATTTCATGACCATGCTATAGTATTACTTCTAGGTATTTTTGTTTTTGTAGCAACATTAGGATGTAAATTAGTTATAAATTCTTTAACGTCTCGAACAATATTTGAGGCTCAACGATTAGAAACGGATGAGATTTTGAGGACAACTCAGATTAATTGATGCTGCTTCTCCTTTGCAAAGTGAAATATTTTTATTTCATGACCATGCTATAGTATTACTTCTAGGTATTTTTGTTTTTGTAGCAACATTAGGATGTAAATTAGTTATAAATTCTTTAACGTCTCGAACAATATTTGAGGCTCAACGATTAGAAACGGTATGGACAATTGTCCCAGCTTTACTTTTGATTTGATTAGCTCTACCTTCGTTACGATTACTATACCTATTAGATGAACGAAGAAATAGTGGTATTATTTTAAAAGCCACTGGACACCAATGATATTGAAGCTACGAAATTCCTTTTTCGGATAAAGGAAGATTTGATTCATATATAGTTCCTGAAAATGATTTAAACGAAGGGGATTTTCGGCTCTTAGAGGTTGATAATCGGACTGTTGTTCCCTACGGGATAGAAACAACAGTAATTGCAACTTCTGCGGATGTTTTACATGCTTGAACTCTTCCCGCTATAGGGGTTAAAATAGATGCTGTGCCTGGTCGACTAAATAGAATAAGAATATTTGTAGAAAAGCCTGGAGTATTTTATGGACAATGTTCTGAAATTTGTGGGGCTAATCACTCATTTATACCTATTGTAGTGGAAACTATAGGCTTAGAGGATTTTTGTAGATTAGAATTTTAATATTCTAAGAAGTATATTTGTACATCTGTTTTCCAAACAGAAAGACTATAAAGAAATAGCTTAGAAAGGTAAAGGTTAGTTTAATTTTAAAACCTTGGTCTGTGATCCCAAAAATAATTTTTGAGAAATTACCTTTAGGGCTGTAGTTTAATAAAATAGTAAGTTGCAAACTTAACGTTAGGGGGAATCCCTCAGCTCCGGGTAATTGTTGTTTTATTATGTCCATTTAAATCTTTTAGATTATTATCCTCCTAGAGAATCAAAATCTCTCGTGCCTTTACACCAAAAAGATGTCTTTTATGAAAGACCAAAAAGGTCATAATAAGCTCTTAAGGCTTAGGCATTATATTCTGCCATTTCATATTACATTATTTTATAATAAATGGTTGAAAGTGTTTTTCAGAGTTTCGTGATAAGCCTTTTGTAGAACTAATAAAAGGAGCACCTTTTCTAAAACTACAAACTAGAAAAAGATAAGAAGACAAAATTACAAAGAATATAAAAAATCCTAGTATGGGACTTAATTGAGGCATTAGAGAGGGCACACTCTAGTTGTGCTATAATTTGAGTAACAGTCAAATGCTCCAATAGCTTCTTCTCCTAGATTAAGATGGATGTTCTTCTCCATATAATTTAACTAATAAAGAGAATACATATGCTTGAATTGTACAGACAAACACTTCAAATATGTTATACCCAATGTGTGCTACAAAAATAAATCCTATGGTATAAATCGTGGCAGAGGCTAAGGATCTTGCAATCAAGCCTATAATGATGTGTCCAGCACTAATATTCGCAATAATTCGAATTGTTAGTGTTAATGGACGAATCAAGATTCTAGCTGTTTCAATGACGACTAAAAAGGGGATGAAACCCCCGGGAGCTCCAGCAGGAGCAAAATGGGCTGCTGATTCTACAGGAAATTTTATTCACCCAGAAAAAATAAGTAGACTTCAAAACACTAAGGCCAAGGACGCTGAAATTCAAATATTTCTTGTGGGGCCATAAACAAATGGAACTAAACCTAAGAAATTTATTAAAAGTAAATATATTATTAGAGCATATAATATTAAAGTAAAAACAGGTAAGGCTTTCTGACGGGTCTCTCTGTTAGTTGAAATAACCGACAATAGGGTTTTTGAATAGCTATGTGTCCATGAATTTGTTACAATAAATATTGAAGAGAAAAAAATAGGAATTATTCACATTAATACTGAGAATCTACCTGCTTGTATACAATCCAATGAAGAAAATAAATCTGACATCATTTACCTGAGAGATGGTTCTCAAAGCTAAGGCCGAAACTTAGTGCAAATATTCGCTTTCAAGTATATATCTTTAGAATATAAATTCAATTCCACCTTGAAAAAGTGATGTGATAATTTCACCATAAAGACAGGTACACCTTCCGGTACACCTACTGTGTTACGACTTATTTCATTTTTCAACGAAAGTGACGGGCGATTTGTGCACAGATAGTGGAGAAATTCAATTAATGTTCTTTTTAATGTTTTACTTTCAAGTCCAGTTTCATCTCTCTCGTTAAAAGAGAATTCAAAGAAATATTTCTATTGTAACTCACCTAGAGCTCCTACATTGGCTGCATCATAACCTGTCTTTTTGTAAGAATTACATTTTGGGTTCATCTTTAAATGAATACTGAAGACGGCGATATTCAAACTATAAGTAGGAGTAGAGTTCCTTGAGGGTTATCATTTACTTGGCAAGTTCCCCTGAAATTTCTAGCTACCGCCATGTAATTTAAGTTTTAACTCTTTAGTCATAGTGCTTAGGTGGGAAAATTAAACTCTATATAGCAGGGTATCTAATCCTGGTTTATTTACAGAGCTTTAGCAAATATGTAGAATTATGGAATTGTGCATTTATCTCCATAGTTCTATTTCACCAGACATATTAGGAGATTCTTCTTCTTAAGCTAACCTGAAAAAGTTAACTCAATTGTAAGGTGTGACCGCGACTGCTGGCACCTTATTGGTCCAGTTTTTTAGGCTAAATTAAATTACTATTTCTAGTATAGTTTAATGTCTCTTGCTGGGTTAAAAATTTTTGTCACCAAAATTACCATACTTAAGTTTGACCTATGCTAACTCTTAATCAATACAAAGTTTTAAATAGAGGAATGGAGTCCATTGTTGGGTTATGAGCCCAATAGCTTAATTTAGCTTACCTATTTATGTACTAAATCAATCAAGAGCTCCTTCGTTTCATTCATGAAATATCCCAAATAGTAAAATTAATAAGAATATTACAAGAGCTCTTGTTGCTAATAGAGATATATTAGTGGAAAAAAGCCTTAAAACCGGGAATAAAAGGGCAATTTCAACATCAAAAATTAAAAATAATACTACTAATAAGAAAAAACGGGTGGAAAAAGGTGACCGTATTTCTCTTAAAGGATCAAAACCACATTCGAATGCAGTTAGTTTTTCGCTAAAATCCGAATAACTAATATAATTGGTAATATAATATACAATAATAAGCGCTGAGCAGAGTAAGATAAGAAAAGATACAATTAAGATAAACATAGGATTTTTGTTGAGAAATTTCTTTCTCCAAAAAGGTTTTCAAAACCTTTATATAACAAAAATTTAATGGGGATTAGAAACTTAGGCTGCTAACTTGAGTTCGGGAGAAGGTTTTGTCTTCCATCCTCATATGATTATTGAACTTATTTTTTTAATTGGGTCTATATTTATTTTTCTAAGCTGAGGAGGTGTAGTACTCACTTTAGGGATGTCAATTATAGTAGGGTTAATAAATCTAAATCACATTTTTGCCAGTAGCTTGGATAGTTTTTCTTTAACTTCTAATATTTCTAGGTTGTTAGTATTTCTAAGTTGCTTGCTGTGCTTTTTATCTTTAATTGCTACTCCAGAAGAGAAACTATCTCAAATATATATATTATCAATTATTTCTTTATCTCTAGCATTAGTTTTAGCATTTTCATCCTGTAATTTAATAATATTTTATGTATTTTTTGAGGTTTCTTTAATCCCTACGCTGATTTTAATTATTGGTTGAGGATACCAACCTGAACGACTTCAAGCCGGCTCTTATATAATGCTTTATACGGTAGGAGCTTCTTTACCTCTCCTAGTAATTATTCTTTGACATTGCTGACGAATATCAAGTATAGAAATTTCCATTTTACATTTATCCAGTCCAATTATAAGAGGAATACTTGGTATCATTATTTATGGAGCCTTCCTAGTCAAACTACCAATATATGGGGTTCATTTATGGTTACCAAAAGCTCATGTTGAAGCTCCCCTAGCTGGTTCTATAATTTTAGCAGGAATCTTGTTAAAATTAGGGGGATATGGTATAGTTCAGATAAATTTTTGTTTTAACATAAAACTTGACTGATATACTACGATTATTATTATAGTAAGGATGTGAGGTGGGTTTCTTGCTACAATGATATGTTTTCGTCAAATAGATGTGAAGTCATTAGTTGCATATTCTTCTGTAGGACATATGAGTATTGTATCCGCAGGGATTTTACTTGATACTTCTTGGGGAGTGCTAAGTGCAGTTATTACAATAGTAGCTCATGGGTTTTCATCAAGGGCTATATTTTGTCTGGCATACTTTTCTTATCAAAAAAGACATACTCGAAATCTTCCTTATATAAAAGGGATGCTTCAAGTATATCCCGTTTTAAGAATACTTTGGTTTATTTTTTGCTGTATTAACATGGCATGTCCTCCTACATTAAATTTAGTTGGTGAAATGGCCATTGTTCCCACTTTGTGAAGTTACAGCTTTTGAGTAGCTGGAGTAATAGGTTTAATAGTATTTTTTAGAGCCGGGTATAATATATACTTATATGCTTCATTAAACCATGGCTCTTTTTCTCATTATTTTTTGGGCGGAGTTCCCTTAAAGAGAATATGTTATATCACTACCTTTGTACATATATTTCCATTAATTCTTGTTCTTAAGTTTAATTTATTTAGTGCTTTTTTGATGTTAATTAGGGTTACTTTAATTAAAACATCATATCTAGAAAAATATTTAATTTGTCTCTGAGTTACAAAGTCAGTGCTTTATGTTTAAGCTATTCTAGAATGAACCTCATCAATAAATTCTAACATATAAAAATAATCAGACCACGTCAACAAAATGCCAGTATCAGGCCGCTGCAATAAACCCTAAATGGTGATTTTTATCAAAATGTAGGGCTAATATACGGAAGAAACAGACCGTCAAGAATGTGGCTCCTACTATAACATGTAATCCGTGGAAGCCTGTTGCAATAAAAAAAGTGGACCCATAAACTCTATCAGCAATAGTAAAAGCTGTCTCGTTGTATTCCCCATATTGGAGTCACAGAAAGTAAAAGCCTAAGGATAATGTTAAAAATAAACCTTGAAGGGCCCTTTGTTTGGCTCCTTTTTCTAGGCTATGATGAGTTCAAGTAACCCTTACTCCTGAAAGTAAAAGCACAGAAGTATTTAATAAAGGTACTTGAAATGGTGATAAAGTTGTAATACCTACAGGGGGTCAGACAGACCCTAATTCTAACGTGGGAGCCAGTCTACTATGAAAATAAGCTCAGAAAAAGGAGAAGAAGAAGCAGACTTCAGATACAATAAATAAAATGAACCCTGCTTTTAAACCAGAAATTACATATGAAGTATGATGTCCTTGAAAAGTTGCTTCTCGTATAACATCTCGTCACCATAAATAACAAATAAAAGACGTTGCAACTCCGCCTAGAGATAATAAAATGTAGTCTCCAGTTCGGATATAGTAAATTAAACCAGTAGGTATACATAAAACCGCAAAAGAAACTAAAATAGGTCAAGGACTATATTCAACTAAATGAAAAGGTTGTTTCATATTAGGAATGAATTAAGGATTTTTAATCATTTATTTTAATTCAAGAAATAAATCAGGGTAGGCGCCGGCAGAACGGATATCATTGATGTTGGTAAGTATGAGACAAAAGTCTTCCTACCTTGTGTCTTCTGGAAATTTACTATTTTTGGCTTTTTTACTATTAGGGCCATTCGTGAGAGTTTCTTCTTCTAGTTGGGTAATGTGTTGAGTCGGACTGGAAATAAGTTTCTTGGGGTTGGTTCCTTTACTATTAAGTGATAGTGGATATATATCATTAAGAAAAGAATCTGCAATTAAATATTTTTGTATCCAGGCCCTCGGAAGAGGATTACTAATACTTGGAGGGGTGATATATTATATAAATCTTTCTTCTTTTTGGTTTTGGGATTTATTATTTATAACCAGTTTATTTATAAAACTAGGTGTTTTTCCTATACATTTTTGGGTTCCAAGAGTAATTGCTGGGTTAGATTGAGGACCAATCCTTCTAATACTAACTTGGCAAAAAATTGCACCTTTTGCTTTCCTAGTGAATGTTGTGGAAAATAGCTCATGATTAGCTATATTAGTACTAGTGCTCGGGGGATTAAGAACGTTAGTTGGAGCTATAATTGGTTTAAACCAAAGATCAGTCCGGGCAATACTAGGCGGGTCTTCTATTGCTCATGCAGGCTGAAGCTGTTTAGGGGTAATTTTTGGAGGTCTTTGGGTTTACTTTTTAATTTATTGTCTAAGGTTTATATTATTAATGATATTTTTTAGCCTAGGAGAAGAAATAATAATTAGATTCGGAATTTTAAGGCTAAGAGGATTGCCTCCCTTCATTATATTTATTGGGAAATGAACAATTTTAAAAAATTTCTTATATGGTGATTATACATGAATATTTTTGGTCTTACCTCTTTTTAGAACCCTTCTTAGTCTTTCCTTTTATCTAAAGTTTTTTTATTCGTATTACATAAGATCTACTATTAAAAATAGAATGGGGAAATATCTTGATGTTTGTGCATTCGTTATATTTATCCTGAGAGGAGTTTTGTATTTATTTTTTGTGTAGTTTTGGTGACCGAGTAAAAGGTGAGAGATTTTTAATCTTTTTACAGGGCTATCCCTCCAAGATAT